GCTAGCGTAGCTTAAGTAAAGCATGACACTGAAGATGTTAAGATGGGCCCTAGAAAGCCCCGCAAGCACAAAGGCTTGGTCCTGACTTTACTATCAGCTTTGGCCGGATTTACACATGCAAGTCTCCGCACTCCTGTGAGGATGCCCTTAATCCCCCGTCCGGGGACGAGGAGCTGGCATCAGGCGCACCTGCCCAGGTAGCCCAAGACGCCTTGCTAAGCCACACCCCCAAGGGAACTCAGCAGTGATAAACATTAAGCCATGAGCGAAAGCTTGACTTAGTTAAGGTTAACAGGGCCGGTAAAACTCGTGCCAGCCACCGCGGTTATACGAGGGGCCCAAGTGGATAGACATCGGCGTAAAGTGTGGTTAGGGCTTAAAAGACTAAAGCCGAACACCCCCAAGGCTGTTATACGCGCCCGGAGGGACGAAGCCCCTTCACGAAAGTAGCTTTACCCACTTCGCCTGAACCCACGACAGCTATGAAACAAACTGGGATTAGATACCCCACTATGCTTAGCCGTAAAATTTGACAGTAAGATACAACTGCTGTCCGCCAGGGGACTACAAGCGCCAGCTTAAAACCCAAAGGACTTGGCGGTGCCTCAGACCCACCTAGAGGAGCCTGTTCTAGAACCGATAACCCCCGTTCAACCTCACCTCCCCTTGCCATTCCCGCCTATATACCGCCGTCGTCAGCATACCCTGTGAAGGAAATATAGTATGCAAAATGGGTAAAGCCCAAAACGTCAGGTCGAGGTGTAGCGTATGGGGAGGGAAGAAATGGGCTACATTCTCTAATTTAGAGCATCACGGAGGGGACTGTGAAACCAGTCCCTGAAGGTGGATTTAGCAGTAGGCGGGAACAAGAGCGTCCTGTCGAAACTGGCTCTGAGTCGCGCACACACCGCCCGTCACTCTCCCCAAGTCCATTTCTTTAGTTCATAAAAACATCATCGGACAAAGGGGAGGCAAGTCGTAACATGGTAAGTGTACCGGAAGGTGCACTTGGAAAAATCAGAGTATAGCTAAGATAGTAAAGCACCTCCCTTACACCGAGGAGACGCCCGTGCAAATCGAGCTACCCTGAGCTGATTAACTAGCTCATTCACTTGGTTTAAAACCACAACATACATAGACCCCCATGAATTAATACCCCAACATCAAACCATTTTTCCACCTTAGTAGGGGAGACAGAAAAGGACCTAGAAGCAACAGAAAAAGTACCGCAAGGGAAAGTTGAAAGAGAAATGAAACAACCCATAAAAGCACAACGCAGCAGAGACTAGCTCTCGTACCTTTTGCATCATGATTTGGCCAGCATTACTTAAGCAAAGAGAACTTTAGTTTAAGCCCCCGAAACTAGACGAGCTACTCCGAGACAGCCTATTATAGGGCCAACCCGTCTCTGTGGCAAAAGAGTGGGAAGAGCTCCGAGTAGAGGTGATAAACCTACCGAGCCTAGTTATAGCTGGTTGTCTAAGAAATGAATAGAAGTTCAGCCCCCCAAATTACCCACCCTCCTTAGTGTAACCCACCTTGGCACCGGAAAGTTGGGGGAGTTAGTCAAAGGAGGTACAGCTCCTTTGAACAAGGACACAACCTTAACAGGAGGTTAAAGATCATATTAAGCAAGGAATTATGTTTTAGTGGGCCTAAAAGCAGCCACCTTCCTAGAAAGCGTTAAAGCTCAGACACCTCAACACCCTTTTATTCTGATAAAAAATCTTACCCCCTAAATCTAATAGACCGTTCCACGCCCTCTTGTGGAAGCGACCATGCTAAAATGAGTAACAAGAGGGCACTTCCACCCTCTCCCCGCACCTGTGTAACTCGGACCGGACCCCCCGCCGACTATTAACGAACCCAAAGCCAGAGGGAATAATGGACTACACAAACTACTAGCAAACCCCATCCGACCAATCGTTAACCCCACACTGGAGTGCAACAGGGAAAGACCTAAAGGATAAGAAGGAACTCGGCAAACACAAGCCTCGCCTGTTTACCAAAAACATCGCCTCTTGAAATCTAAAAATAAGAGGTCCCGCCTGCCCTGTGACTATATGTTTAACGGCCGCGGTATTTTGACCGTGCAAAGGTAGCGCAATCACTTGTCTTTTAAATGGAGACCTGTATGAATGGCAAGACGAGGGCTAAGCTGTCTCCTTTTCCAAGTCAGTGAAATTGATCTCCCCGTGCAGAAGCGGGGATATTCTCATAAGACGAGAAGACCCTATGGAGCTTTAGACACTAGACAGCCCATGTTAAACAACCTATCTTAAAGGTAAGAACTTAGTGGCACCTCGTTTAATTGTCTTCGGTTGGGGCGACCGCGGGGGAAAAAACAGCCCCCATGTGGAATGGGAGCATGATCTCCTAAAGCCGAGAATAACTTTTCCAAGCAACAGAAATTCTGACCAAATATGATCCGGCAATGCCGATCAACGAACCCAGTTACCCTAGGGATAACAGCGCAATCCTCTCCCAGAGTCCCTATCGACGAGGGGGTTTACGACCTCGATGTTGGATCAGGACATCCTAATGGTGCAGCCGCTATTAAGGGTTCGTTTGTTCAACGATTAAAGTCCTACGTGATCTGAGTTCAGACCGGAGTAATCCAGGTCAGTTTCTATCTATGATGTGACCTTTTCTAGTACGAAAGGACCGAAAAGACGGGGCCCATGCTAAAGGTATGCCCCACCCCTACCTGATGAAGACAACTAAATTAGACAAAGGGGCACACCTTTACAGCCCAAGATAACGGCGCGCTAAGATGGCAGAGCCCGGTGATTGCGGAAGGCCTAAGATCTTCTCCCCAGAGGTTCAAATCCTCTTCTTAGCTATGATCGCAGCCCTGTTTACTTATATTATTAACCCCCTAACCTATATTGTGCCCGTTCTTCTTGCAGTGGCCTTTCTAACGCTTATCGAACGAAAAGTACTTGGCTACATACAGCTGCGAAAGGGTCCTAACATCGTTGGACCCTACGGCCTACTTCAACCAATTGCTGACGGTGTCAAACTTTTCATTAAAGAACCCGTCCGTCCTTCAACCTCTTCCCCTTTCCTTTTTTTAGCCACCCCCATGCTTGCCCTGACCCTAGCCCTCACCCTTTGAGCGCCTATGCCTATCCCCTATCCAGTTGCTGATTTTAATCTTGGGATCTTATTTGTCCTAGCACTCTCCAGCCTCGCAGTATACTCAATTCTTGGTTCAGGCTGAGCCTCAAATTCGAAGTACGCTCTTATTGGGGCCCTCCGGGCTGTCGCCCAAACCATCTCCTACGAGGTTAGCCTGGGCCTTATTCTACTAAGCATTATTATCTTTACCGGCGGCTTTACTCTTCAAACCTTTAGTGTAGCCCAAGAAGCCGTCTGACTCGCTGCCCCCGCTTGGCCTCTGGCTGCAATATGGTATATTTCAACACTTGCCGAGACGAACCGGGCCCCGTTTGATCTGACTGAAGGTGAATCTGAACTGGTCTCCGGCTTCAATGTAGAGTACGCCGGCGGACCTTTCGCCCTCTTTTTCTTAGCAGAATACGCCAACATTCTTCTTATAAATACCCTCTCAGCTGTTTTATTTTTGGGGGCATCTCACTTCCCTCTTTTGCCTGAACTTACAGCATTTAACCTGATAACTAAGGCATCCATGCTATCCATTGTATTCCTTTGAGTTCGTGCCTCTTACCCCCGCTTCCGGTATGACCAGCTCATACATTTGGTGTGGAAAAATTTTCTCCCCCTAACCCTTGCCCTGGTTCTCTGACACCTTGCCCTCCCCATCGCCTTTGCAGGCCTTCCCCCTCAGCTGTAACGGAACTGTGCCTGAATGCCTAAGGGCCACTTTGATAGAGTGAACCATGGGGGTTAAAGTCCCCCCAATTCCTTAGAAAGAAGGGGCTCGAACCCATCCTCAAGAGATCAAAACTCTTGGTGCTTCCACTACACCACTTTCTAGTAAGGTCAGCTAAATAAGCTTTTGGGCCCATACCCCAAACATGTTGGTTAAAGCCCTTCCTTTACTAATGAACCCCTTCGTCCTTGCCATCCTTCTGTCCAGCCTCGGCTTAGGGACAACCCTCACTTTCGCCAGCTCCCACTGACTTTTGGCATGAATAGGGCTTGAGATTAATACTCTGGCCATCATCCCACTGATAACACAGCATCATCACCCCCGAGCGGTTGAAGCAACCACAAAGTACTTCTTGACACAGGCCACCGCTGCCGCAATAGTCTTGTTTGCCAGCACTACCAACGCTTGACTTACAGGGGAGTGAGGTATTCAACAACTCTCCCACCCAGTCGCTGCCACTACCGCATTTATGGCACTTGCCCTCAAAGTAGGCCTTGCCCCAGTCCACTTTTGGCTCCCCGAGGTAATCCAGGGTCTGGACTTGACCACAGGCCTTCTTTTATCCACCTGACAAAAACTTGCCCCTTTTGCCCTGATTGTTCAGGTTGCGCCTTTTGCCGACCCAATTATCCTCACCACTTTAGGCATCTCGTCTACTCTTGTTGGCGGCTGAGGAGGTCTCAATCAAACACAGCTCCGTAAAATTCTAGCATACTCTTCAATTGCTCATTTAGGATGAATAGTTTTAGTCCTTCAGTTTGCCCCTTCTCTTACCCTACTTGCCTTGTTAATATATATCCTCATGACTGCATCGGCTTTTTTGACATTCAACACCACTTGCTCAACTACCATTAGCGTACTAGCCACCGCCTGGGCAAAGGCCCCAGCGTTAGTAGGCCTCGCTTCCCTCGTTCTCCTTTCGCTGGGGGGCCTTCCCCCACTGACGGGTTTCATGCCTAAGTGACTGATTCTGCAAGAACTAACAAAGCAGGGCCTCCCATTGACTGCCACCATTGCTGCACTCACAGCCCTTTTGAGCCTTTACTTCTACCTACGTCTTTGCTACGCCATATCCCTTACTATTTCTCCCAACACCACTCCCGCCACCGCCCCATGACGGGTATCTACAAACCAACTTTATCTCCCCCTAGCCACTGTCACGATGGCAGCCTTAGCGCTGCTCCCCCTCACCCCTGCCGTTTCAGCTCTTCTCAACCCCTAAGGGGCTTAGGATAGCGCTAGACCAAAAGCCTTCAAAGCTTTAAGCGGGGGTTAAAATCCCCCAGCCCCTGATAAGACTTACGGGACTTTATCCCATATCTTCTGAATGCAACCCAGACACTTTAATTAAGCTAAAGCCTTCCTAGATGAGAGGGCTTCGATCCCACAAACTTTTAGTTAACAGCTAAACGCTCAAACCAGCGAGCATTCATCTACTCTTCCCGCTGCCGGGGGCGTCGCGGGGAAAAGCCCCGGCAGACGGTAGTCTACTTCTTCAGGTTTGCAATCTGACGTGTTGACACCACAGGGCTTGATAAGGGGAGGACTTAAACCTCCGTCTATGGGGCTACAATCCACCGCTTAAATGCTCAGCCACCTTACCTGTGGCAATTACACGCTGATTTTTCTCAACTAACCACAAAGATATTGGTACCCTCTACCTGGTATTTGGTGCCTGGGCCGGCATGGTTGGCACAGCCCTGAGCCTGTTAATTCGGGCGGAGCTGAGCCAGCCGGGAGCCCTTCTGGGTGACGACCAGATTTATAATGTAATCGTCACAGCACATGCCTTCGTAATAATTTTCTTTATAGTAATGCCTATTATGATTGGGGGTTTCGGAAACTGATTAATCCCACTTATGATCGGGGCTCCTGATATAGCATTTCCTCGAATAAATAATATGAGCTTTTGACTCCTCCCCCCTTCATTTCTTCTTCTACTTGCTTCCTCAGGCGTTGAAGCTGGGGCAGGCACAGGCTGAACCGTTTACCCGCCCCTAGCCGGTAATTTAGCCCACGCTGGGGCCTCCGTAGATTTGACCATCTTCTCCCTTCACCTTGCAGGGATCTCCTCAATTTTAGGCGCAATCAACTTCATTACAACAATTATTAACATGAAGCCCCCAGCTATCTCACAGTACCAAACCCCCTTGTTTGTCTGGGCCGTCTTAATCACTGCTGTACTTCTTCTCCTTTCACTTCCTGTCCTTGCTGCCGGAATCACAATACTTCTAACAGACCGAAATCTAAACACAACCTTCTTCGATCCTGCTGGAGGGGGAGACCCCATTCTTTACCAGCACCTATTTTGATTCTTCGGCCACCCCGAAGTTTATATTCTTATTTTACCAGGCTTTGGCATGATTTCCCATATTGTAGCCTACTACTCAGGTAAAAAAGAACCATTCGGCTACATGGGAATGGTTTGAGCTATGATGGCAATCGGCCTTTTAGGCTTCATTGTATGAGCTCACCACATGTTTACTGTAGGGATAGATGTGGACACCCGAGCATACTTTACCTCAGCCACAATGATCATCGCCATCCCAACGGGGGTAAAAGTCTTTAGCTGACTGGCCACCCTCCACGGCGGATCAATTAAGTGAGAAACTCCCCTTTTATGGGCCCTAGGCTTTATTTTCCTATTCACTGTAGGCGGGCTAACAGGAATTGTTTTAGCCAACTCCTCCCTTGACATTGTGCTTCATGACACATATTATGTAGTAGCACATTTCCACTACGTCTTGTCTATGGGGGCCGTATTCGCAATTCTAGCTGGTTTCGTCCACTGATTCCCTCTTTTCTCCGGCTACACGCTCCATAGTACCTGAACTAAAATCCACTTTGGGGTCATGTTTATTGGGGTTAATCTTACTTTCTTCCCACAGCATTTCCTAGGCCTGGCAGGCATGCCACGCCGGTACTCAGACTACCCGGACGCTTACACACTGTGAAACACCGTCTCATCAATCGGCTCCTTAATCTCCTTGGTAGCTGTAATCATGTTCCTGTTCATTCTTTGGGAAGCATTTGCTGCCAAACGAGAAGTCCTGTCTGTTGAACTTACCGCTACAAATGTAGAATGACTTCACGGCTGCCCTCCTCCTTACCATACTTTTGAGGAGCCTGCTTTTGTACAAGTTCAAGCCCACTAACGAGAAAGGGAGGAATTGAACCCCCATGTGCTGGTTTCAAGCCAACCGCATAACCACTCTGCCACTTTCTTTATAAGACACTAGTAACAATGGCTATTACACTGCTTTGTCAAGGCAGGGTTGCGGGATAGAGCCCCGCGTGTCTTGAGCTTATGCTAGAATGGCACATCCCTCACAATTAGGATTCCAAGACGCGGCCTCCCCTGTAATAGAAGAACTTCTTCATTTTCATGACCATGCGCTAATAATTGTCTTTCTTATTAGCACTTTAGTCCTTTATATTATCGTAGCAATGGTTTCTACAAAACTGACAAACAAATACATCCTGGACTCCCAGGAAATTGAGATCGTGTGAACGGTCCTCCCTGCTGTAATTTTAATCCTTATTGCCCTGCCCTCACTACGAATTCTTTACCTTATGGATGAAATTAATGACCCCCACCTTACTATCAAAGCTATAGGCCACCAATGGTATTGAAGCTACGAATATACAGACTACGAAGATCTCGGCTTTGACTCCTACATGATCCCAACCCAAGACCTTGCACCAGGTCAGTTTCGCCTTCTGGAAGCCGACCACCGCATGGTTATTCCAGTAGAATCCCCAATCCGAGTTCTTGTTTCTGCAGAAGACGTCCTCCACTCCTGAGCTGTCCCAGCCCTCGGGGTAAAAATGGACGCTGTCCCAGGGCGCCTAAATCAGACCGCTTTTATCGCCTCTCGCCCAGGGGTATTTTATGGTCAATGCTCCGAGATTTGTGGAGCAAACCACAGCTTTATGCCCATCGTCGTTGAAGCGGTTCCTCTAAAGCACTTCGAGAACTGATCCTCCCTAATGCTCGAAGACGCCTCACTAAGAAGCTTAACCGGGTAAAGCGTTAGCCTTTTAAGCTAAAGAATGGTGACCCCCAATCACCTTTAGTGACATGCCTCAATTAAACCCCGCCCCCTGATTTGCCATCCTAACTTTCTCCTGACTTATCTTCTTAACGGTTATTCCCCCTAAAGTCCTTGGCCACACTTTCCCAAACGAGCCAACAACGCAAAGCACTGAAAAAGCTAAGCCTGAATCCTGATCCTGACCATGACACTAAGCTTCTTTGACCAATTTATAAGCCCCACATTCTTAGGATTACCCCTAATGGCCCTTGCCCTAACTCTCCCCTGAATCTTGTTTCCAACCCCCTCCTCCCGCTGATTAAACAACCGACTCCTCACCCTTCAAGGCTGGTTTATTAACCGTTTCACTCAGCAGCTTCTTCTCCCCCTAAACCTAGGGGGACACAAGTGGGCTCTTATACTCACTTCACTTATGGTTTTTCTAATTAGCCTAAACATGTTGGGCCTTCTTCCCTATACATTTACGCCTACGACTCAACTTTCTCTCAATATAGGTCTTGCCGTCCCTCTCTGACTTGCAACAGTGATTATTGGGATGCGTAACCAACCGACCGCCGCTTTAGGTCACCTCCTCCCGGAAGGAACCCCAGTTCCCCTAATTCCCGTCCTCATTATTATCGAAACCATCAGCCTTTTTATTCGCCCGTTAGCCCTAGGGGTCCGGCTCACTGCAAACCTAACCGCTGGACATCTGCTCATTCAACTTATTGCCACCGCTGCTTTTGTTCTCCTTCCCTTAATACCAACAGTTGCAATTCTCACCGCAACAGTTCTATTTCTTCTCACTTTACTAGAAGTCGCCGTCGCCATGATCCAGGCCTACGTCTTTGTACTTCTTTTAAGCCTGTACCTACAAGAAAACGTCTAATGGCCCACCAAGCACACGCATACCACATAGTAGACCCCAGCCCTTGACCCTTAACAGGGGCAATCGCCGCCCTCCTCCTCACATCTGGCACCGCAATCTGATTCCACTTTCACTCCATGACATTGATGACACTAGGTACAGTTTTGTTATTACTAACAATGTACCAATGGTGGCGAGACATTATCCGAGAAGGGACATTCCAAGGACATCACACACCGCCCGTACAAAAGGGCCTCCGATATGGAATAATCCTCTTTATTACCTCCGAGGTATTCTTTTTCCTCGGCTTCTTCTGAGCTTTCTACCACTCCAGCCTTGCCCCTACCCCTGAGTTAGGAGGCTGCTGACCTCCCACAGGAATTACAACCCTCGACCCCTTCGAAGTACCCCTCCTTAACACAGCAGTCCTGTTGGCCTCTGGCGTTACCGTGACCTGAGCACATCACAGCATCATAGAAGGTGAACGGAAGCAAGCCATCCAGTCACTGGGGTTAACCATTCTTCTAGGTTTCTACTTCACCTTTCTCCAAGCGCTAGAATATTATGATGCCCCCTTTACCATTGCAGACGGAGTCTATGGATCAACATTCTTTGTAGCCACAGGCTTCCACGGCCTACACGTCATTATTGGCTCCACTTTCCTAGCTGTTTGCTTGCTCCGACAAGTCCAGTACCATTTTACATCCGGACACCACTTCGGATTTGAAGCAGCCGCATGATACTGACACTTCGTTGACGTAGTCTGACTCTTCCTATACGTCTCTATCTACTGATGAGGCTCATAATCTTTCTAGTATCAACATTAGTATAAGTGACTTCCAATCACACGGTCTTGGTTAAAGCCCAAGGAAAGATAATGAACTTAATCGCAACAGTAATTACTATTACAGCTGCCCTTTCAGCCGTACTCGCTCTAGTTTCTTTCTGACTCCCACAAATCACCCCCGACGCCGAAAAACTGTCACCTTACGAGTGTGGATTTGACCCCCTCGGGTCAGCCCGCCTCCCTTTTTCTATGCGGTTCTTTCTTGTCGCAATTTTATTCCTGCTTTTCGACCTGGAGATTGCCCTTCTTCTACCTCTTCCTTGAGGGGACCAACTGGCAATGCCTTCTGCTACCTTTGCCTGGGCCGTAGCCGTTTTAACCCTCCTAACTCTTGGCCTTGTATATGAGTGAACACAAGGCGGCTTGGAGTGGGCCGAATAGGCTGTTAGTCCAAAATAAGACTCCTGATTTCGGCTCAGATAATTATGGTTTAAGTCCATAACTGCCTTATGACCCCCGTACACTTTAGCTTCACCTCAGCCTTTGTTCTAGGATTAATAGGACTAGCATTTCACCGCACCCACCTCCTTTCCGCCCTTCTCTGCTTGGAAGGAATGATGCTCTCTCTCTTTATTGCCCTCTCTCTATGGACCCTGCAACTAGACTCCACCGGCTACTCTTCTGCCCCTATACTTCTCCTTGCCTTTTCCGCCTGTGAAGCTGCCGCAGGCCTTGCCCTGTTAGTAGCTACTGCCCGAACCCACGGCACCGACCGGCTACAAAGCCTAAACCTCCTACAATGCTAAAGATTCTTATCCCAACGCTTATGCTATTTCCCACCATCTGGCTATCCCCCGCCAAATGACTATGGTCCGCCTCCGTCACCCAAAGTCTTCTTATTGCTCTTGCTAGTCTATCTTGATTCAAATGCACCTCTGAAACCGGCTGGTCTTCAGCCAATCTTTATATTGCTACAGACCCCCTCTCGACACCTCTTCTCGTACTTAGCTGCTGACTTCTTCCCCTAATAATTTTAGCAAGCCAAAATCACACTTCTTCTGAGCCTGTAAACCGCCAGCGAGCCCTCGTGTCCCTCCTTGCCTCCTTGCAAGTATTTTTAATCCTAGCTTTTGGGGCCACTGAGGTTATCATGTTCTATGTTATGTTTGAGGCCACCCTTCTCCCCACCCTGATTATTATTACACGCTGAGGAAATCAAACGGAACGGCTAAACGCCGGCACTTACTTCCTGTTTTATACCCTGGCCGGGTCCCTCCCCCTTCTCGTTGCCCTCCTCCTACTACAAAGCGACACAGGATCTTTGTCCATGTTAACTCTTCAATATTCCGGTCCTTTAGGCCTCACCACTTGAGCCGACAAGCTGTGGTGAGCGGCTTGCTTACTTGCTTTCCTAGTTAAGATACCCCTTTATGGTGTACACCTTTGACTCCCTAAAGCCCACGTAGAAGCCCCAATCGCTGGATCAATAGTACTCGCTGCCGTTTTACTAAAGCTTGGGGGCTACGGCATGATGCGGATAATACTACTTCTCGACCCCCTCACTAAAGAACTAGCCTACCCTTTTCTTGTCTTAGCTCTATGGGGAATTATTATGACTGGCTCTATTTGCCTTCGACAAACGGACCTTAAATCACTTATTGCATACTCATCTGTTAGCCATATGGGCCTGGTGGCGGGGGGAATTCTTATCCAAACCCCCTGGGGGTTTACAGGTGCAATTATCCTCATAATTGCACACGGTCTTGCTTCGTCCGCCTTGTTCTGCCTGGCGAATACTAGCTACGAACGCACCCATAGCCGAACTATACTACTCGCCCGAGGAATACAAATGGTACTCCCCCTTATAGCAACCTGGTGGTTTATTGCCAACCTTGCAAATCTCGCACTTCCCCCCTTACCTAATTTGATAGGGGAACTAATTATTATTACCTCGCTCTTCAACTGGTCAAACTGAACCCTTGCCCTTACCGGAGTTGGAACTTTAATTACCGCCGCTTATTCACTGTACTTATTTCTGGTCAGCCAACGCGGACCTTTGCCCTCGCACATCATTGCTATTCCTCCCTCCCACACCCGAGAACATCTGCTTTTGGCACTACATCTCATCCCAGTAATCCTTCTAATCATGAAGCCGGAGTTGGTATGAGGCTGATCATTTTGTAGACATAGTTAAATTAGAACGTTAGATTGTGATTCTAGAAGCAGGGGTTGAACCCCCCTTGTCTACCGAGAGAGGCCCGAGGCACTGGTGACTGCTAATCCTCCAGCCCCATGGTTAGACTCCATGGCTCACTCGAGCTCATAAAGGATAACAGCTCATCCGCTGGTCTTAGGAACCAGAAACTCTTGGTGCAAATCCAAGTATGTGCTATGCACCCAACTACCCTTATTATAAGCTCCAGCCTAATAGTAATTTTTGTCCTTCTTATTTACCCCCTTTTTACTACTTTAGCCCCTTCCCCCCGCCCATCTCAGTGAGCAGTAACCCATGTCAAGAATGCAGTAAAAACAGCTTTTTTCGTTAGTTTATTACCCCTATTTATTTTTCTAGATGAGGGGGCAGAAACCATTGTCACTAACTGACACTGGATGAATACCCTTACTTTTGATATCAATCTAAGCTTTAAATTTGACCACTACTCAACAATTTTTACTCCCATTGCCCTTTACGTAACATGGTCTATTTTGGAGTTTGCGTCTTGGTACATGCACTCGGACCCCCAAATGAACCGATTCTTCAAATATCTTCTACTTTTTTTAGTCGCTATGATTGTCTTGGTAACAGCCAATAATATATTTCAACTTTTTATTGGGTGGGAGGGGGTAGGCATTATGTCCTTTCTACTTATCGGCTGGTGGTATGGCCGGGCCGACGCCAACACCGCCGCCCTGCAAGCTGTCCTATACAACCGAGTCGGGGATATTGGCCTTATCCTCAGCATGGCCTGACTAGCCACCAACCTAAATTCATGAGAACTTCAGCAGCTCTTCATTGCCTCGAAAGACACCGATCTTACACTCCCTCTCTTAGGCCTAATTGTTGCTGCCACCGGAAAGTCCGCCCAGTTCGGCCTTCACCCATGGCTCCCATCAGCGATGGAGGGCCCTACACCGGTCTCTGCCCTACTACACTCCAGCACTATGGTTGTTGCAGGCATTTTCCTGCTTATCCGCCTTAGCCCCCTGATAACTAATAACCAACTCGCGCTAACCACATGCCTTTGTCTTGGAGCTCTCACCACACTTTTCACAGCAACATGCGCTCTAACACAAAATGATATCAAGAAGATTGTCGCCTTCTCGACCTCCAGCCAACTTGGCCTTATAATGGTCACAATTGGACTGGGCCAACCCCAGCTCGCTTTTCTTCACATCTGCACCCACGCTTTTTTCAAAGCAATACTATTTCTTTGCTCCGGCTCTGTCATTCACAGCCTTAATGACGAGCAAGATATCCGGAAAATGGGAGGCATGCATCGATTGACCCCCTTCACTTCCACTGCCATAACAATTGGCAGCCTTGCACTAACTGGCACCCCTTTCCTTGCCGGCTTTTTTTCCAAAGATGCCATCATTGAGGCCCTGAACACATCCTACCTTAACGCCTGGGCCCTAACCCTTACCCTAATCGCCACCTCTTTCACCGCAATCTACAGCCTCCGAGTAATTTTCTTCGTGTCTATAGGACACCCCCGATTTGCGCCTCTCTCCCCAATCAACGAAAACAACCCCTCTGTCATCAACCCCATCAAGCGACTAGCCTGAGGAAGCATTCTAGCGGGACTTATCCTTACCTCAAATTTTCTCCCCTCTAAAACTCCCATTATAACTATACCTCCTCTACTGAAGCTTAGTGCCCTCCTTGTCTCCATTATGGGCTTAATCATCGCTCTAGAACTTGCCTCTCTGACGGGAAAACAGTTTAAACCAACGCCTACTTTAGCCCCTCACAACTTTTCGAATATACTAGGCTATTTCCCAGCAATTGTTCATCGACTCACCCCCAAGCTTAACCTAACCCTTGGCCAGACCATTGCCTCTCAGAGCGTTGACCAAACATGATTTGAAAAGGTGGGCCCAAAGGCAATTATCTCGACTAACCTCCCCTTGATCTCAGGGGCAACTCATGTTCAGCGAGGAATAGTTAAGACCTATTTAACCCTCTTTTTTCTCTCCGCTACCTTAGCAGTTTTCCTTGCCGCCTATTAAACTGCCCGAAGACTCCCCCGACTTAGGCCGCGAGTCAACTCTAAAACTACAAACAGTGTTAGAAGTAATACCCATGCACACACCACCAACATTCCTCCCCCAGAGGAATACATCACTGCTACGCCACTTGTATCCCCCCGGAAAACCGACAAGTCTTTAAACTCATCTACCACTGTCCAGGACCCCTCATACCACCCTCCTCAGAATATCCCAGCGGTTGCCAGCACACCCACAAAATAAGCTAACACATAACCGAGCACCGACCGGTCCCCTCATGACTCCGGAAATGGTTCCGCTGCTAAAGCAGCAGAATAGGCAAATACAACCAACATTCCCCCTAAATAAATTAAAAACAACACTAGCGATAGAAAAGAGCCTCCGTGCCCCACTAACACCCCACAACCGACCCCCGCAGCTACTACCAACCCCAGTGCCGCAAAGTAGGGCGCCGGGTTAGATGCCACAGCCACCAGACCCAGCACCAGCCCAAACAAAAACAAAGAGACAAGATAAGTCATAATTCCCGCCAGGACTCTAACCAGGACCAGTGACTTGAAAAACCACCGTTGTAACTCAACTACAGGAACCCTTAATGGCCAACCTACGAAAGACCCATCCCCTCCTTAAAATCGCCAACGACGCGCTAGTCGATCTTCCAGCCCCCTCAAACATTTCAGTTTGGTGAAACTTCGGCTCCCTTCTGGGGCTCTGCTTAGCAAGTCAAATCCTCACAGGTTTATTCCTTGCCATACACTACACTTCTGACATCTCCACTGCTTTTTCATCTGTTACCCATATTTGCCGAGACGTCAGCTACGGGTGACTAATTCGAAACATGCATGCTAATGGCGCATCCTTCTTTTTCATCTGCATCTACCTGCACATCGGACGAGGCCTTTACTACGGTTCTTACCTTTACAAGGAAACCTGAAACATTGGGGTTGTGCTCCTCCTCCTCGTAATAATGACGGCCTTTGTTGGGTATGTCCTCCCCTGAGGACAGATGTCGTTTTGAGGGGCTACCGTGATTACCAATCTTCTTTCGGCCGTCCCCTACGTTGGGAACGACCTTGTTCAATGAATCTGAGGCGGGTTCTCCGTTGACAACGCCACCCTAACCCGATTCTTTGCTTTTCACTTCTTATTTCCCTTTGTTATTGTTGGTGCAACAGTCCTTCACTTGCTTTTCCTTCATCAGACGGGCTCTAACAACCCCGCCGGCTTGAACTCGGACGCCGATAAAATCTCTTTCCACCCCTACTTTTCGTACAAAGACCTCCTGGGCTTTGTAGCCCTCCTATTAGCCCTCACATCTCTTGCCCTCTTTTCACCAAACCTCCTCGGGGACTCAGAAAATTTTATTCCCGCCAACCCTCTGGTCACACCACCACATATTCAGCCAGAATGATATTTCCTTTTTGCTTATGCCATCCTCCGCTCTATTCCAAACAAACTGGGCGGAGTGCTCGCCTTACTATTCTCCATCCTAGTCCTAATAGTTGTCCCCATCCTTCACACCTCCAAACAACGAGGCCTAACCTTTCGGCCCCTTACCCAATTTTTATTTTGAGCTTTGGTAGCCGATGTCCTTGTTCTCACATGAATCGGGGGTATGCCCGTAGAACACCCTTATATTATTATTGGTCAGGTAGCATCCACCATCTATTTTGCCATTTTCCTGGTTCTTGCCCCCACGGTAGGCTGAGCAGAAAACAAAGCCCTTGAATGAGCATGCCCTAGTAGCTTAGCGTTAAAGCGCCGGTCTTGTAATCCGGAGATTGGAGGTTAAACCCCTCCCTAGTGCTCAGAGGAAAGAGATTTTAACTCTCACCCTTAACTCCCAAAGCTAAGGTTCTAAACTAAACTACCCTCTGGCCCCGGCCGCGCGCCACACTTTATGTACTTTTTAAGTGGGGCAGACGCTGGGGGGAGATGCATAATATGGTGTATATAACACATGCAGTAGGGATATATATGTATTATCACCATTAATTTCATGTAAACACACAAGATAAATGTATCTGAAGGAGAACATGTACTAAAAATTAAAAATTAACTGATAATGGAATTAACCCAACCAAAATAGAATAATTAACAAAATTGTATTAATGACCTTCATATTCCGACTCAACTTATTAACGAACTCCAAATCTTAATGTAGTAAGAAACCACCAACCGGTGTTGTCTATTTGTTAATTATTCGTGAGGGTCAGGTCCATATATCGTGGGGGTCGCTATTAGTGAACTATTCCTGGCATTTGGTTCCTACTTCAGGGCCATTCCCCGAGATAATCCCACTACGCGGTGCGTTCCTTCTAAGGGGCATTTGGTTAACGGTGGTAACCATATTACCCGTTACCCACCAAGCCGGGCGTTCACTATTGCGCATAGGGTTCTCTTTTTTTTCTCTTTCCATTCCCCTGGCATTTGCAAGTGCATGTAGACCTTACCAAGAGGGTGGAGCTATCCCGTTGATGTCGCGATAACTGTTCGAGTTTTAAAGATATTCACTAAAGAACCACATAAGTGATATCAAGTGCATAATACCATAATTTAACCCCTTGCTTTCCTGTTGCGACTTTTTGGGCTTGAAAACGGCTTACGCGCGCTAAACCCCCCTGCCCCCCTTCACCCCAGGGATCACTATCATTTCCTGTTAAACCCCGAAACCAGGAGGAAACCCCTAAGATGTGTACAAAAAGTTAATTTGCATATATTTACATTATTAAAATATTGTGCAT